ATAGTTTCCTCTTTCATTTTCTCTTAAAAAATTTCCAATTCAATATAATATTAAATTAAATAATATTATATTAAAACCTAATACTAATAATAAGAGGCTATAAATGAAAGCCCCTTTCTCGCACCCATTTTCATTTTATATCACATTGTCAAAATAAAAATATTGTATCCAGCCATAAAAATGAACTGGAAATATTTGATCCATGAAACCACGATCTGATATCTATAAGTCTAAAAAATATATATAATAAGCATATAAATTCATCTTGTCTTGTGTTCTGGAATAAAAATAGTTAAAACGTCTCTTATGTTGTGACTTAGAATAAACCCTAAAGAAAGATAATAGCTATTTATTCCTAACTTTTTCCTATAGAACAAGTTAAGACCAAGAAGATTTAATCGGCAATATCGACAGATTACCGCGTAGTCCAAAGAGATATGAAAATGAAAAACAAAAGCTTCACAGTTAAAAATTTTGCATTTGAATATCAGAATAGTGGATATAGTTATGATTCAAGGGGTTAGGTCCACTTACTTTTTTCTTTTGTTGATTTATAATTGATTTGATTGCAATAATAAAAAATAGTAAATTAGGAATATTTTGAGATTCAAGTATACAACTTAGTATTGTTCAGTATAAACATAATAGCAAATGGTCACCCTTATAACTTAACTATATATTCCTATATATTCATTATAATTAAGTAAATTAATCAAATTATTAATTTTTTAATTATATTAATTGAATTTGTTACTTTTTTTATTACAAATACAAATATAAAAACTATCTCTATTCTTACTTTAAATAGAAATACTACTGCGGGAGTTTTATGAAAAAACCAAAGCCCCTTATCGGATTTGAACCGATGACTTACGCCTTACCATGGCGTTACTCTACCACTGAGTTAAAAGGGCATGTTTGATTCAATTCCTGAATAAGGCGCGAGTCACTATATATGTGGTGTATATACATATTATATTATATAAATAGATAGAAATAGATCTTTTACATAATTATAGATATATCTTATGCGTTCGAGTATATTTTAGACGTATAGTGGTTCACTCCCGAACGATAAATTTTATTTACATAATTGAGTTTATAGGGTATACTTGGAAGTATAATATTTACTTTCAAAAATATCAATGCAAAGAATTTTTTCAAGCCAGAAGCTAATTGCCATCATAACGAAATTCATTTGATTGATATATGTACCTATCAATTCAACCTAAATCCAAAATATTTCATCGAATCATTAATATTAATAAAGTGATTATGCTTGTCCACCACAAACCAAATTGTTATATAAAAAAATTTATTAATTTATTAAAATATACATAATATTAACAAGAAAAAGAGTTATTTATTTAATTATTTAATTATAGAATATTGATTAGAATGAACGATTCAGAAATATAAATAATCAAAAAATTATAGAATCGTGAAAGATAGAAAGATCCTTCGCATTGATTCATATGATTCCATTATATTGACAATTTTAAAAAACTATTCATACTATGATCATAGTATGATGGCGGTTGTGCACATATGCCCCCATCGTCTAGCGGTTCAGGACATCTCTCTTTCAAGGAGGCAGCGGGGATTCGACTTCCCCTGGGGGTAGGGTACTACGAAAGGAAGTGGATCATGGATTATCGCTAAGCCTGGATTGATTTTTCCCGGGTCGATGCCCGAGCGGTTAATGGGGACGGACTGTAAATTCGTTGGCAATATGTCTACGCTGGTTCAAATCCAGCTCGGCCCAATAATTCAATGATCCATCATGAAATGATATAACCCATTTGTTGTTCTCCAGAAATGCTCCATCCCAATATAAAAACGTCAAATTTTCAAATTATGGATATATCTTATCTTTATCGCGATCAATATTTATTTACAGTCTAATGATTTAGACTCAGATCAAGATGTAAAGTCTAAGGAAAAGAGTAAAGAAAAAAGACCTTTTTCATTGAAAGATTTATTATCCAATTTATTTCGAAATAATGAAAAGATTATGATTATTAGTAATCCATGCCGCTCTTGCTAAAGAACATATCCATATAGAAAGTTTTTGAATGAAATCATATGAATATGTATACTGTACACTTTGTTTTGTTAATTTTGTTATTTCTTTGGGATTGTAGTTCAATTGGTGAGAGCACCGCCCTGTCAAGGCGGAAGCTGCGGGTTCGAGCCCCGTCAGTCCCGATGGATCCAAATCCAATAAAAAAATACAGCAACTCATCCTTCCTTTTTTCTGTGAAAGGGGGTACAAATAGTATAATTTCATTCCCAATAGGAATCCTTTTTCTTTTTTAATTTCTTCTATTGTTTATTTGCATTTGTTTAGAACGAATGGTAAGCGTAAAGGCGGTTATATGATACTTCATCAAATGGATTGTCCAAGGAGGACGCTATTTTATAGAAAAGAAAGGATGAAAAAGAATTCAAAATCGAACTAAAAATAAAGTGAAAGGTGTTTTTGATTGTATCAGGAATTTACGTTGGAATTCAGTAATTCAGTATGGATAAAAGATTTTCCTATCTTATACTATTCAATTCTTGACGATGAATCAATTTGTCAGATATTTTGATTCATGATATTGATCCGATTCGATTACATCAAGTGTAATTCATATTCAGCCCATTGAATTTACAGACAAAAGATTTATCATCTCTATGGGATTAAATCCCGAGTTATTGCGAATTAAAGAAAAATTAAACAACGAAATTATGGAAGTAAATATTCTCGCATTTATTGCTACTGCATTGTTCATTTTAGTTCCTACTGCTTTTTTACTTATAATATACGTAAAAACAATAAGTCAAAGTGATTAATTTGAATTAAAATTTTGACTTTTTAGTTATTATCAATGATTCAAGAGAATAAATAAAATAAAAAGGATTCCAATTTCGCGTTTTAAATGAAATGATCGAACTATACTCAGCAGTATTCTATAAGATACTAGATAGTGTGGTAGAAAAGAGTTTCTCTGCCATACTATCTAGTATTGTTATTAGACTGTATTAAGTTTGTGAAGATACAGGTTAATTTAATATTAATATATATTAATATTAATCAACATTATTATCTTCATATATGGAATTGATATCTATATATCAATTCCATATATAATGTACAGCGTGTTATGTTCTAATTCTATATTCTTTCCTTCATCTATTTCTATTTAATTTGTGTTGATTCCAATCAATCTGAAATAATCCCAAAGACGCCTTTTACTTTACGATTTTAATTCCGAGATTTCAAATTATTTTTAATATGAATTCCGATATCTATTTAAAGAAAGATTCAAATCAATGGGGGAATAAAGGGTATGTTTATAATATAATAAAATCGAGTAATCTTATTGTTAGCATTAACAGAACGATCTATAAAAAAAATTTATACAGTTTGATTCTTAAACTCAATTAGTAGTACTTCTATAGTCCGCTTCTTCCCCATACTACGAGTGAAAGGGAAAATGTAAAGACTACCATTAAAGCGGCCCAAGCGAGACTTACTATATCCATGTGAATTTTGTCCTCGATCTCTATGAAGGAATTATTCAATTATTGTTCACTAATAATAGTAGAATTTATAGCGCATAGTCAAAAGGGGATTCTGATCCAACACCATTGATGAAACAATCCAATAACTCCATAAATCCAATTTAGAACAGTTCTTATACTTATAAATAAGATTTATAGTATAATCTAGTATAATCTTAAAATATTAAGCACAAGCAAAATACGCAGAGACAGCCTTTGAAGTAGCAGAAGTAGCAAAGGAATGTTAATAACATGTTATAATAATAAGATTTATTCTCTCTTTTGTCGCCTTTCATTTTCATTAAGTAAAAAAAGATATATATAGAATCAAGATAGATCAGTATATATTGAATACCCCTAATTTTTAGTTCTTTTTCATTTTTCCATTTTTTTTTTATAAATTTTGCCATCTCCGATTGTCCCTATCAAATAATCGAAGACATCCTATTACGCTCTTGACTAGAGGTTATCGAAAAAGCAATATTTATTTTTGTACTTTAATTTTTAACTTTCTATTTTATATATAAAAAAGTACATAAACTAAAAGTATATATACGTACTTATATAATATTAAGTAAAGTAAAAGCTAATTATCCATTCAATCAAATTACTATTGATTGAATGCCAGAGTACTCAATTTCATGAGTATGTATACAAAGTATCTTCATGTTCTTTACCACAACTAATAATTTAATAATAATTAAATTAGATTCCCCCTACACTATCCAAGCTAATTCAAGACTCAGCCAGTCGACACTCCATTAGTAGTGGAGGGGCTATCATATAAAAAGTGACCACTTCCTTTTTATTTTTCATGACTATAAACTTTCCTTAAACCCCAATTTCCTAATTTATAGAATTTATAGAACATAAACCCCCAGATACTTATAATCAAGCAAGTATCTAGAGTCTTTTTCCTCCGCTTGCTTCTGCTGGAAAAAATTTGGCAAGTTATATAAGCAAAACAGAATAAGGTATTTCTACTCTTTTGTTAATCAGGCGACACCCGGATTTGAACTGGGGAAAAAGGATTTGCAGTCCCCCGCCTTACCGCTCGGCCATGCCGCCAAAACGATACAAAATATATGACAAAAATTTCCCTTTTACTTTTTTTCTTATACTTGGATTTTGCATCCCGTTTTCTTTAAAACCTTTCCTAAAATAAATCCGTACGTTACTTTTTTGTTTCAATTGGTTGTTCAATCCCTTCGATTGATTGTAGCGTATCTTAAAATACCAAATATCTATAAACATTATTTCACCTTTGAAAAATATATATATGGTTTTCAGTCACAAAACCCAAAACAAAAATTTAGGACAAATTTGAACCGTTAACTATTGATTGTAAATTCATGAACGATTCTTTAATTTTAATATAAAACAGTTTTTACTTAATGATATAAGTAAATTCAAATTGATCCATAACTAATCAGTTTTTATTTCTTTTTTTT